TATAGTGTAATTTAGACATAGTTATAGGGCGGATGTAGCCAAGTGGATCAAGGCAGTGGATTGTGAATCCACCATGCGCGGGTTCAATTCCCGTCGTTCGCCCATGAATCTCTTAAAACAAAAAAGAGAAAAGAATTTTTAATAGACTCCTGTTGCAGCTGCTTCGGGAGCTCTCGTGATTTACCCGAAGCTTTTCAGACGAGACCTTCATAAACAACTCTACCATAAGTCTTAGCGGATAATCCCAATTTAGGTTGAATAGTCTAATACAGTAGATTTTCTTATGTTCCATAATTTTATTATAGAAATAGATAATAACAAATGACTAAAAAGATTAGTACAAAAAAGAAAATATACGAAGAAATTCGCCCCCCTCCCACATATTTGATAGCCTCTCCTATCAAAAAACTGGAAATACCAACTCCATTCGGAATTCCATCAATTAGCTGTCTATCAAAAAAAGAATTGAATTTAGCTAACTTTCTTACACTCGCAATTAAAGATACTTCAAAAAAAGCATCTATATAACCACGATTATATGACCAATCATATATAATATTGATTATTTTATCAGAAATCATTTTTTGGGGAACACTTTTTTGAAATAAATTCAATAAGTTCAAATTTTGTAAAGAAGAAAAAACCGGTTTATAGAAAAAAGACGCTATAAATATTCCGAAAAAAGCTATACTCACCGAAAAAGTTGCATTTATAAAAAATTCATACCAATCCCCAGAATTCTTTGAATTTTTATGTAAAAGATCTATAGACGGAATTAACAATTTGGATAATATATCCAAACCTATTCCTTCTTGGTTGAAAGAAATTCCAATGGACCCAACGAAGAAAGTAAAGAGTACTAATACAAGCATAGAAAAAAGCATAGTATTGTCTGATTCATGAGGATAAAAAAAAGGCAGATTTTGAGTACCAAAATGGGTACTATCAAGAAAAAGCCGTCTTATGGTTTTGACATTTCGATTTATTCGATGTGAATATGTCCTCTCCCCAAAAAAAGAAGTCCTTTCATTATTATTCATTGTTAAAAAACCTAATAAATGAATTTTCTTTTTTAATTTTTTTTTTTCTTCTTTGCCCCATAAAGATATTGAATAAAAGGAACTATTTTTCTTTCCATTGAAATTTTGAAAATGAACGTTTAAATATCCTTCAAAAACAAGTAAATAAATTCGAAACATATAAAATGCAGTTAATCCTGCGGTGGAACAAGCTATTATTGCGAAAATTGGTGAATACAACCAACTATCATTAAGAATCTCATCCTTGGACCAAAAACAAGCAAAAGGTGGGATACCACAAAGAGAAAGTGTACCTATTAAAAAAGACATTTTTGTAATTGGCGCATGTTTTGTTAAACCGCCCATAAGAACCATATTTTGACTTTTATCTGGAGAATATCCAACAATAGCTTCCATTGAATGAATAATGGATCCAGATCCTAAAAACAACAATGCTTTTGAATAAGCATGAGTAATCAAATGAAATAAAGCGGCTCGATAAGAGCCCATACCTAAAGCTAACATCATATAACCCAATTGAGACATTGTAGAATAGGCTAAATTTTTCTTAATATCTTTTTGAGCAATAGCTAAAGTAGCTCCTAATACTACTGTTATTATACCTATCAAAGCTATTCCACTCATTATGGAGGGTATAACTATGAAAAGAGGAAGAAGTCGAGCTACAAGAAAAATTCCCGCTGCTACCATAGTAGCAGCATGTATAAGAGCAGAAATAGGAGTAGGACCTTCCATAGCATCTGGTAACCATACATGAAGAGGGAATTGGGCAGATTTTGCAACTGAACCACAAAATAACAAGAGGGCACACAAAGTAACAAAAAGAATATTCACCTCATTCTTATAAATTAAGTTATTGAATATTTGAAATAAATCCCTAAATTCCAAACTACCGGTTATCCAATAAAAACCTAAAATTCCTAATAATAAACCAAAGTCCCCTACACGATTCGTTACAAACGCTTTTTGACAAGCATTTGCCGCAATAGGACGTGTGAACCAAAAACCTATTAATAGATAAGAACACATTCCAACCAATTCCCAAAAAATATAAACTTGTATCAAATTTGAACTAGTAACTAATCCTAACATTGAAGTATTAAAAAAACTCATATAAGTAAAAAATCTCAAATACCCTTGATCATGAGACATGTAACTATCACTATAAATTAGAACCAGAATACCAACAGTAGTTATTAATATTGACATAATAGAAGTAAGTGAATCGATCAAGTAGCCAAACTCTAAAGAAAGATCATTATTTATAGTCCAAGACCATACATATTGATAGATAGAACTATTCTCGATTTGATGAATAGATAAATCGATCGAAAAAATCATAACTATGGTTAACAATAAAATACTAGGAAAAGCCCACATACGGCGAATATTTTTTGTTGCCGTGGGAAAAAGTAGAAGTCCTACCCCTATTAAAATAGGAACTGGAAGAGGGATGAAAGGTATCATCCATGAAGATTGATGTGTATATTCCATACAAAAAGAAAGAATAAAAAATATGTATATTCTTGAGGAATTTTGTTTCTTATTCGTTTGTTTTATCTCTTTTGTAAAGGGGCTCGGTTAATAAAAAATGGATATAGAAATAGAATTGGATATTCGTAATTATTCTGAATCTTTGCACAATGGTCCCAATATTGGGACGTACAAAGTGAAAACTGGCCAATAACAAAATGACTAGTGAAAAAAAAAAAAAAAAAATTATTATTTTAAGTATTTCAGTAATATATTCATTAATTAATATTACTATTAATTCCTATGTTAGGTTAGTCATTTTGTTAATTTATATATAAATTAACAAAATGACTATTAAGAATTGTAAAATAAAATTTTTTTTTTTATCTATAGAGCGAGGATGAGGATAAATCAGTACACCAAAACTAACAACATTTGTTTATTTTGATATAAATTATCAAAATAATATAAAAGAATACTTTTTTTTATGAAGAAACTGTTTGAACTAATTGATTATTTTACATTACAATAAAAAGAGATCCATATATATCTATTATGTATGAAAAATTTGGAAAAGGTTTCTAATATTCAATGTTTTTACTTTACCTTTCGATCAAAAAAAAAGAAAGAGTTCATTTCGATAGATAAGACATACGGCTAATTACAGAAGAATTCGTTTTCATTTACATAACAAATGTCTTTCACATCAAACTATAGCAACGAAAAAACTATACTAATTGTATGCCAGTTCCAAAAAAACGCACTTCTATATCAAAAAAAAAAATTCGTAAGAATTTTTGGAAAAAAAAAGGATATAAGGCAGCATTGAAAGCCTTTTCATTAGGTAAATCTATTTTTACAGGTAACTCAAAAAGCTTTTCATTAGCTCATACAGGTAACTCAAAAATCTTTTCATTAGCTCAATCTAGAGCTCAATCTCGTTTTACAGGTAACTCAAAAGGTTTTGGTAATAAGAGAATTTTGGTAATAAGAAATACAAAAGTTTGACTAGAATAATATGAATTAGCTTGATTCAAAGAGTATTCTTGAATAGTCATTTTATACTATTATAGAATATGAAACATATATAAACATACATAATATTTAGAATATATTCTATATTCTATATTCTAGAATATATTCTAAATATATCGATAATCTAATTTTTTAGAATGATTCATAAGCAACTACCAAAAAATTTTCTTTTTCATTACTGGATTGAAGTCAGAACTAGATCGTTCTAGTTTCTACAGTGCTTTTTTTTATTTGAAAAAGTCTCAACTACGAAAAACCCATTCCCCGTCGTTGTTCAATTTGAAAACGAACACTGCATGGGAAAAAAAGAGAAATGAATAGCGAAATCAAAACGTTCTTTTACTTAAATTTGAAATGATTGCATATAGAATATATTTCTATATTCATTTCTATTAGATATTCGAAAAAATCAAATTCCTTTTTCTTATCAATTTAGAATCAATGTTTAGTAAAGAAATGTACTCAATAAATATTTGACTTCACTTTATTCAATCTCGACGATTGACTTGGACTATTGACTTTGACTAAATAATTGGTTATTATTATTTCCAGTCAGCCAGCCGTTATGGTGGAATTGGTAGACACGCTGCTCTTAGGAAGCAGTGCTAGAGCATCTCGGTTCGAGTCCGAGTAGCGGCATGGACTCGAACATTAGAGTCAAAACAATTTTACAAGATGAATCCTATAATGAATTCAATTCCCTTTTTCTATTCCGAGTATTCAATATGTTGCTACGAAAAAGCAATAATGATATATATATTCTAGATACTCCTAAATAATGAGTCGCCGGGAACCAGATTTGAACTGGTGACAACAAGATTTTCAGTCTCATACTCTACCTACTGAGCTATCCCGACCCAACCATGATTTTCTAAGATCATTTGAGAAAATTACTTAGTTAATGAAAGGTGGCTGAGCTATCCCCACCATGCTTTTCTAAGATCATTTGAGAAATTTACTTGGTTAACTAAAGCTAAAGTCTAAAAAAAAAAAAAAGGGACATCAAAATAAAGAAATGAAATTGGCTTTTGGGGATAGAGGGATTCGAACCCTCACGATTTATAAAGTCGACGGATTTTCGTACTACTTTGAATTTCATTCATGTCGGGATTGACATGTAGAATAGGACTCTATCTTTATTCTCGTCTGATTAATCAGTTATTCAACTGATACATCAGATTTAGAATATCTTCCATTGAGTCTCTGCACCGATCCTGAACTTTAAGAAGGATTCTTTTTTTCTTTTCGGAAAGAAGGATTTGGCTCAGAATTACCCTTTCTTTATTCCTGGGTTTCTCTGAATTTGAAAGGATTCACTTAGTACGTCTCCGTAATTAAGGCTCAATTCAATTAAGTCCGTAGCGTCTACCAATTTCGCCATACCCCCTACCTTGCTATTGACTTTATTTTTATTATTCTAAAATAAAAATAGAAATATAGAAAAGAATATATAAGTCCGATGTACTCCCGGATCATGAACATTCTATTATAACGATTTTTATTGCTATAGAATAGAAGTGCTATCTACGATTGGATCGGATGTGTTTTCATGGAATGCTATTGACTTTATTAATATATATATATATATATTAATATATAAGTCCGATGTACTCTCGGATCGGATATTCATTTATTTAGAGGAATTATTTTGAAATTTTCATTTATTAGAATCGATTCTATTATCTCTGTATTTGCACTTCAATATACAGAGATATATACTAAACATCTCTCTCTTTTTTCGATTATTTTATAAGTTTCGGATACAATTTAGATTAATCCAATGTTCTAAATACTAACTCTTTTTTCATGGAATGCTATTGACTTTATATATATTGATATAGATATTGATATCTATTTCTTTAGCTCTAGATAGTAGAATTTAAAAAATAGACTTAGTATAAGTTTCTATGAATTCTAGTGATTATAGACTATCTTTATTCCAATATAAGAAGAATCAAAATATGAATCTAACAATCAACAAAAAAGAACAGGTACAAATATGAAATAGAGGTACCCCATTTTATGATAAACTTACCCTCCCTTTTTGTTCCTTTAGTAGGCCTAGTATTTCCGGCAGTTGCAATGGCTTCTTTATTTCTTCATGTTCAAAAAAACAAGATTTTTTAGATACCACAAGTTTCCTATATTTTTGAAAATAGGGTTCAATTTTTGAGTTTGGATTTGTTATTTTGTTCCATTTTTGAATAACGATTGCCTTCAATACAAAAAAAAAGAAACGTACTAATATTATATAAGCCTTAATAAGATAAGGAGGTTTTAATATAACATAACAACATAAATATGAATCTAACAATCAACAAAAAATAAAAGGTACAAATATGAAATTGAGGCACCCATTTTATGATAAACGTTTATGTGTTTTTAGTGGGCCTTGTATTAATTGTAATGTCTGCTTTATTGGTTCATGTTACAAAATTCAGTAGTTGGGGGTCAGAAAAACTTGGTTGTCGTTCACAAGACGCATGGCTTGACATTGTACCGGGGTCCCTAAAAATTATCAATTTCTTCTGGGCTTCTTTCACTCTTTTAGGTTCATTAGGGGTTTTATATATTTCAGTTTCCAGTTATTATGGGGGGGATTTTTTCTCTTTCATTTCGTCCGAATTTGTCATTCCTTTTTTGCCACAAGGAGTCACACTGACTTTCTATGGAATTGCAGGTCTCTTTCTAAGTTTACATTGGTGGCTTCTCCTTTTTTGGAATGTGGGGAGTGGCTATAATTTTTTCGATAAAAAAAATCAAATGGTATGTTTTTTTCGTTACGGATTTCCTGGAACATATCGTCGTATTTTTCTCCGAGTTCGTATCGAAGATATTCAGTGCCTCATACTACAAGCTAACCCAGAACCTAGTAGTGGTGTCCTTTATATGCAAACCAGAGAACAGGGGACCATTCCCTTGACTCCTGTTGATGATAGGACTCCCCGCAACGTTATACAAAAAGCTTGGGACTTGTCCAGATTCTTGAGTGTACCAATGGAAATCGTTCCATATTCTTGAGTATACCAATGGAAATCGCTGTATCCAAAAAATTTCATTTTTCATTCATAGCTTTTGAAACACTTTTTTTATTCTTCATTCAAATTGGCAATGGCTTCTTTCGTTTTCTTATTTGATTTCTATATTCTTTTGGATTCTTTTTTCAATTTGAAGGAAAAAGAAACTAACCTTCGAATTACAAATAAAAAGAATAGCTTCTCAATTTATATGAAAAAATTCGAAATTGATATATTCTAGGCTAAGCTCTATTCCTTGTATTTACTTGTAATATAACTTATGCTTGATAGAAAGATTATTATAGAAAGATTATTCTTATATATATAGTTGAAAAATGAGATGAAACTTAGTTCATTAAAGACGAAAAATGGCAAAAAAGAAAGCATGCATTCCCCTTCTATGTCTTACATCTATAGTCTTTTTGCCCTGGTGCATTTCTTTTACATTTCAGAAAAGTCTGGAATCTTGGATTGCTAATTGGTGGAATATGAAAGAATCCGAAATTTTCTTGAATAGTATTCAAGAAAAAAGGATTTTAAAGAAATTCCTCGAGTTCGAGGAACTGTTCCTCTTGGATGAAATGCTAAAGGAATATCCGGAAACACATTTACAAAACCTTCGTATCGAAATCTACAAAGAGACCATCCAATTGATCGAGACGAACAACCAAGATTGTATCCATACGATTTTGCATTTCTGTACAAATATAATCTGTTTCCTTATTCTAAGTGGTTATTCTATTAGGGGTAATCAAGAACTCATTATTCTGAACTCTTGGGTTCAAGAATTTCTATATAACTTAAGTGACACAATAAAAGCTTTTTCTATTCTTTTATTAACTGATTTTTGTATAGGATTCCATTCGACTAAGGGTTGGGAACTAATGATTGGGTCTGTATATCAAGATTTTGGATTTACTCCGAATGATCAGATTCTATCTGTTCTTGTTTGCATTTTGCCAGTCCTTTTAGATACTCTTTTTAAATACTCGATTTTCCGTTATTTAAATCGTGTATCTCCGTCGCTTGTAGTCATTTATGATTCAATGACTGAATGAATGAAAAAACGACCCACTAATCCAATTCTAAAATTTGTTTTTTTATATATATTTGTATATAAAAGCGAAACATTTAAAATTGAACTTATTCGTTTTCGTTTGACTCGTATTCTTCCTATATTATAGGAAAATAATTGGAGTAAATAGCAGAATCATGGATAGGGAACTGTGCCAGTAACCTACCTAATCTTATTGTAGAAATTTTCAGGATCAATGATTGGACCATGCAAACTAGAAATGCTTTTTCTTGGATAAAGAAAGAGATTACCCGATCCATTTCCGTATTGGTCATGATATATATAATAACTCGAGCACCCATTTCAAATGCATATCCTATTTTTGCCCAACAAGGTTATGAAAATCCTCGAGAAGCTACCGGCCGGATTGTATGTGCTAATTGCCATTTAGCTAATAAGCCCGTAGATATTGAGGTTCCACAAGCGATACTTCCCGATACAGTATTTGAAGCAGTTGTTCGAATTCCTTATGATATGCAAGTGAAACAAGTTCTTGCTAATGGTAAAAAGGGGTCTTTGAATGTAGGCGCTGTTCTTATTTTACCAGAGGGTTTTGAATTGGCCCCTCCTGATCGTCTTTCGCCCGAGATGAAAGAAAAGATAGGTAATTTGTCTTTTCAAAGCTACCGTCCCACAAAAAAACATATTCTTGTGATAGGCCCTGTTCCTGGAAAAGAATATAGTGAAATTACCTTTCCTATTCTTTCTCCAGATCCCGCTACTAAGAGAGATGTTTACTTCTTAAAATATCCTATATATGTAGGCGGGAACAGGGGAAGGGGTCAGATTTATCCCGACGGAAGCAAGAGTAATAATAATGTTTATAATGCTACAGCAACGGGTGTAGTAAACAAAATAATACGAAAACAAAAAGGTGGATACGAAATAACGATAGTAGATGCATCAGATGGACGTGAAGTGATTGATATTATACCGCCAGGACCAGAACTTCTTGTTTCAGAGGGGGAATCTATCAAACTTGATCAACCCTTAACGAGTAATCCTAATGTGGGTGGATTTGGTCAGGGGGATGCAGAAATAGTGCTTCAAGATCCGTTACGTGTCCAAGGTCTCTTGCTCTTCTTGGCATCTATTATTTTGGCACAAATCTTTTTGGTTCTGAAAAAGAAACAATTTGAGAAGGTTCAATTGTCTGAAATGAATTTTTAGGAATGTCAATTTATCAACATATTAAGCTGGTAAAAAGAACTCCATTTTTGTTGATAAATTCCCTTTGGTTCTTTCTAGTTTTTTCGACTCTATTTAGAGAATTCCTTGTACCGTAGAATTAGTCAGTCATAGTATGTATATTGTGAACAAGACTATTTGGTTCTTGGTTTTTTTTTTTCAACTGCACAATTAATTCGAACCATATGATTATGTCGCTGTTTTCACATTTTCATGTCCTAGAATAGAAATATGAGAATTTCTATTGTAATACAATTAAATTCGACTCGATACTAAACCTAAAAAAAGAGGTAGGTAGAGAATATTAAGTAAAGGGAAAACAGGATTCTAGGATGGAGAATTTGTCTTTTCCTAGAGTCCGATCCCTTCCGAAATAGATACGTAGTGAAGGAATGGACAAACAAAAAAGACCGGGAATTGAATTCAGCAAATACAACTTTCTTAATTCACTTCAATTTAATCATGAGTCTATATGAGAAATATATTTCTACTTGCTAGATGTTCTAATTAGATGTTTCATCAATGGTGTTAAGACGGAATGGAATCCTTTTTTGACTCTGTACCAGCGATTCCACTATTATTCTAAGATATTATCAAATTTTTAGTGAAAAATAAAAACAAAAAGAATACAAGAAAAATGAGTAAACAATAAAAAAAGAATTAAGAAAAGAATTTCTTCATATTGATATAGATAGGAGACATAATTGACATGGATATAGTAAGTCTTGCTTGGGCTGCTTTAATGGTAGTTTTTACATTTTCCCTTTCCCTTGTAGTATGGGGAAGAAGTGGACTCTAAAGGTAATACTCATTGAGTTAAGGGATCAAACTGTCTCAATTGTTTTCTAGCTGGGTTATTACAGTTTTGAACTATTTTCGTTATTTTCTTAATACTAAGTAATGAAAATTCTATCTATATTTATAAATTCTATTGTATTCCAGTGGTTTAATCTATTCCATGTAGAAGATAATAATATTGAAACAAAACTCTTTGAATCAAACAAATATTTTCATTGAATCAATTTGAATTGTGGAATACTCAAAAGATTCTTTTTCTTTATTTCTTAGTTCCCGGGATTCTGAAAAGAATCTGAAATCGAAAAATGAGAATAACAAGAATTCAAATTGCGTTGCTTTTGAATTATTTCAGATTGATTGGAACCACTACAAATAGAATAGATTTAGATGAAATCAAGAAAAAATGTGGACGCCCTGGAATTGACATTCCATATCTATAGATAGATATCTATCTATATGAATGAAGGAAAACAAAATGATAGATTGGTTCCTCCATATTAAACCTCTTTTTTTTGAAGTAAAAATTTCTACTGTAAATATAGTAGAAAGAAATCGATTTGATTTCTTTCTACTATACTAGGATTTAAGAGAATTCTGCTGGTTGTAGTCTGATCATTCAAAAAAAAAAAAAGACCCAAAATAGAAATTCTTTTTTCATTTTTTTATTCCATAATTGCATTGATAATAAATAAGAAGTCTTGTTTCAGTAAAATTTAGTCACTTTGACTTACCGTTTTTACATAAATTATAAGTAAAAAGGCAGTAGGAACTAAAATGAAGAGTGCAGTAGCTATAAATGCGAGAATATTTACTTCCATAATCTCTATGTTTTCTTTCTCTTTAATTTCTAATAAATACTTCGGGATTGAATCCCATAGAAATGAAAAATCTTTCGTCACTAAATTCAAAGGTATAAATTGGATCTCGATGATATCAAATCGGATCAATATCACGAATAACAATATCTTAGCTATCAAATCAATAATTCATGGTCGAGAATTTACTAGTATAACATCGGAAGATGTTTTATCCATACCAAACCAAATAAAATAAGAAAATGACTTGCGGATGCAATCAAAAAGTCCTTTTTCTTTCTTTGTCCGAACCTTTCCCTTCAACGAAAAAAGAAAAAAGGGAGGATACCTGTTTGAAATGATATTTTTTTTGTTCTTTTGATTCCCTTTCATACACGAAATCAATTGATATTTTTTGGATTTGTATCCATCGGGACTGACGGGACTCGAACCCGCAGCTTCCGCCTTGACAGGGCGGTGCTCTGACCAATTGAACTACAATCCCAGGGAAAAAGTCGTATAGTATACATCAATATTGTTACAATTTCATTCAAACTCTTTGTTTTTCTATTTGAGATTCGAGAACGCCTGTAAAAGAGGCGGACTTCTATATATATTCCTATTTTTCAGGGTCTGCGCTTTATCGACACGGATGACTCGCAATCCGTTCGTTATTGCCAACTTGATTAAAAAATCAATCAAGGAAACAAAAAAGACTCTTTTTTCTTTTTTGACTTGAACCCTTTCCTTAGACTTTATACTTACCGATCCCAATAGGTGTTTTGCAAAATCCGACTTTGTGGAAAAAATATGTAAGTAATATGGAAAAAAGACATAGGACTCAAGATTATAATCTTATGTATGCGAACCCATTGGTGATTTTTAGAGAACACCAAATGGGTTATATCATTTCATGGTGGATCCGTAAATATTTTTGGGCCGAGCTGGATTTGAACCAGCGTAGACGTATTGCCAACGAATTTACAGTCCGTCCCCATTAACCGCTCGGGCATCGACCCAGGAAGAATTCATTTGAGTCTTTCTTGATAATCCCTGATCCATTTCCTTTCGTAGTACCCTACCCCCAGGGGAAGTCGAATCCCCGTTGCCTCCTTGAAAGAGAGATGTCCTAAACCGCTAGACGATGGGGGCATCCTTGCCCGATTTCCATTCTACTATGTTTATAGTATGAACAGTTTTTTTTAATTGTCAATAGAATGGAATGATATGATTCGATCAAAAGGATCTTCCCATCTTTCAGAATTCCTGACAATTTTTTGATTCATCCTTTTGATTTCGAAATTGTTCATTCCAATCACCAATCTATAGAATTCAACAAAATAGAAAATAAAACGAAGTTAGGTGAAAGAAACCAAAATAAACATAGAATACTTTGTGGAAAGAATTGATTTGCTGGAACAGGGGGGCATTAACACCTTATTTCTTTCACTTTCATTCAGTGTTAAGAAGATTCAATTAGGTATATTTGTATTGAACACTAAGTTGGGAAATAAAAAAATGCGAATGAATCTGGAAATTTAGTAAAAAGGGATGAAGATCAATAAGAATTGAGTTGAGGGACAGGATAGAATCCATTTATCAAAGATTCGGAAATATTTGAATTAGGGGTGCATCCGTGTATCAATGAAATTCATTTCGTGTTATGATGAAGATGACTTCAATTCAAATCGGTTTTGAAAAATTTCATTCCTATTTCTCAAATCCAATATGAATTCATACTTTTTTCACTCTACTCGTAAATCCAATTTTTTGTTCGTTAATGAGTTGCTATGTACAAAAAATCGATCTATGTACATAAAAAATCGATCTATGTACATATATCTAAATGTACATATCTATAAATCATATTTATCTATATATATATCTATTTCGTATATATATATTTTGTGTAGAATAATAATATCTATAGAAGAAGTATATGCTGTAACAAATAGATGTACTAAACTCATCTTCATATTGGCTGATTCCGTATTCGGGAATTTACTAAAACGCCGCCCTTTTAACTCAGTGGTAGAGTAACGCCATGGTAAGGCGTAAGTCGTTGGTTCAAATCCAATAAGGGGCTTTTTGTATCCAAAAATAATAACAGTAGTATTCCTATTTGAAGGAAGATATAGAAATATTCTTTCTATTTGGAAGAAGTTTCTGTTTGTAATAAAAAAAACGAATGAATAGTTGAATTTCATTAAAAAATAAAATTTATAATTTCAACTCTATTAAGTTCTTGTTATCATTCGAATAGAGTAAACTCATTCTAGTTAGAAAGTAAAATGGTATTCTTTTCTATCTATATATTTTTCTTTTTTTAGAATGTGATATTTCCTTGAATTGTCAGATACTCCTATTTTTGATTATTCTAATATTCTCAGCAAAAAAGGAAAAGATGAAAAGTAAGTGGACCTAAGCTATTGAATCATAACTATATCCACTATTCTGATATTCAAATTGGATAGAAATGAAATTGGAACGGTGGATCTTTTTTTCTTTTGAATACCTTTTTGGTTCTAACTCTGCACGAATCTGTTGATATTTCGGATAAAATCTTATTGTTCGTAGGAATCAATTGCTACTCCTATCCTCCAGTGGAAGGGCTTATTCTATTCTAAGTTCCAACATACAAGTCATTTGACTTAAAAATAGATTTTTTCCGAATACAAGAAAAGATCAAATTTGATTTCTATTATTTCGTGAAGGTATGTCTATCAAAAGAAGAGAAAAATCCAGAAAAGAATGACTTTGAGTATCAAAAATTTGGTTTTCATATCTATGCATACGAGATTTTTAAGAGAATTAATGGACGAAACTTTCACTTAGAATCTATTATTATGAATCAAATTCCCTATAATATTAAAAAATAGGACAGATAGATAAAAAAAGAAATAGAGAAAAAGATTCCAATTTCTTACCTCGATCCGCAATCAAGGGGTATACGTCGGAATTTGATTCATCTGAATGAAATAAAAATAGAACAAAGAAGACAATAAAAGAAAGAAATGTCAAATAGACAGTCAAAATAGGATCCTCTAGATAGAAAACTTTTTTTTATTTCACGAACAAGATTCAAGAATAATCTTATTTGATAAAAGCAGAGTAGTATGTCTGGGGATCTGCTGGTAACGAGAGTAATAAAAGCGATCGATCATTTGTTTATGGAATAGTTCTTTCAAAAATTGATTTCTATGATTTATGAGTCATAAGACAATTTTCTAGTCATGACTTAGGGAATTTTTTTAGAATATAAAGGAATAAGCCAATTCAGTTAATGGATTTGACCCAGATTAGATATCCATCGACAAAAAAATAATTTTTCTATTCGAAACCCAGTAGAAAAGAAGGGACAGTCTACGAGAAAGAATATATAAAATGAAAAAAGCCTCGAAGGTTCCATCCCTGAAAATGCTAGTAAGTGTTCGGAAATGGTTTGAAGTAGTTGAATAGGAGGATCACTATGACTATAGTTCTTGGTAAATTTACCAAAGATCAAAATGATTTATTTGATATTATGGATGACTGGTTACGGAGGGACCGTTTTGTTTTTGTGGGTTGGTCCGGTCTATTGCTCTTTCCTTGCGCCTATTTTGCCGTCGGGGGTTGGTTCACAGGTACCACCTTTGTAACTTCATGGTATACTCATGGATTGGCAAGTTCCTATTTGGAAGGTTGTAACTTCTTAACTGCAGCAGTCTCTACTCCTGCTAATAGTTTAGCACACTCTTTGTTGTTACTGTGGGGTCCTGAAGCACAGGGAGATTTTACCCGTTGGTGTCAATTAGGTGGTTTGTGGACTTTTGTTGCTCTTCACGGTGCTTTCGGATTAATAGGTTTTATGTTACGTCAATTTGAACTTGCTCGATCTGTTCAATTGCGGCCTTATAATGCAATCGCATTCTCTGGTCCAATTGCTGTTTTTGTTTCTGTATTCCTTATTTATCCACTGGGCCAGTCTGGTTGGTTCTTTGCACCTAGTTTTGGTGTAGCAGCTATATTTCGATTCATTCTCTTTTTCCAAGGGTTTCATAATTGGACATTAAACCCTTTTCATATGATGGGAGTTGCTGGTGTATTGGGCGCTGCCCTACTATGCGCTATTCATGGCGCTACCGTAGAAAATACCTTATTTGAAGATGGTGATGGCGCAAATACATTCCGTGCTTTTAACCCAACCCAAGCAGAAGAAACTTATTCAATGGTTACTGCTAATCGCTTTTGGTCCCAAATCTTTGGGGTTGCTTTTTCCAATAAACGTTGGTTACATTTCTTTATGTTATTTGTACCAGTAACTGGTTTATGGATGAGTGCTCTTGGAGTAGTCGGTCTGGCCCTGAACCTGCGTGCCTATGACTTTGTTTCTCAAGAAATTCGCGCAGCAGAAGATCCTGAATTTGAGACTTTCTATACCAAAAATATTCTCTTAAACGAAGGTATTCGTGCGTGGATGGCGGCTCAAGATCAGCCTCATGAAAACCTTATATTCCCTGAGGAGGTTCTACCACGTGGAAACGCTCTTTAATGGAACTTTAGCTTTA